GTGGGATATTATTAGTTTGTCTATTATTTGTACCGTACTGGGCTACTAACTTGTTAAGAGGAAGTTTTATTCTTGCTTTTTCGTTCAGTTTTTGTTTGTTTTATATGTAAGTTTGTGCATGATTTGTTGGTTGTTCTAGATGGACTATTAAAGAGCTTATTTAATTCTCATTAGTTATTATTGGTTGATCAAGTATTTTTGTATCTAGCAATGCATTTTAGTTTCGGTTAAATTTTGTGCCAGCAGCCGCGGTTATACTTTGGAGGCATCTGATTGTGTTTGGTTTATTGGTAGTTACGTTTGATGTTTTTTGACTTTCTTGTGATTATTTCGTTAGGTGGAATTTTTATTTTCTTATTTGTCTTTTATTTCTTTGGAGGCTATGAAATTCTTTTTTTAGACTAGGATTAGATACCCTATTATTTGGAATGTTAATTGTTTTGATGCCTGAGTAGTATTAGTTATGTTCTTGAAACTTAAAGAATTTGGCGGTATCTCATTCCGTCCAGAGGAATCTGTCTCGTTATCGATAGTCCGCGTTGGACCTTACTTGGATTGCTTTGTGGTTTGTATACCGCCGTTTATTGATTATCTTTTTAGAGTTGGGTAAATTTTCTGGTTTCTTTATTTTGGTTTATTTCAGGTCAAGGTGCAGCTTGTTTCTAAGTGGATGATGGATTACATTTTTATTTGTTTTTGGATTGTTGATTTAAATATTGATATGAAATTGGATTTGGTTGTAATGGTTTGTAGATTGTTATTGTGATACAGGTTCTGGGATATGCACACATCGCCCGTCGCTCTCGTTTGTTGTTAATGAGATAAGTCGTAACAGAGTGGTTGTACCGGAAGGTGCGGCTGGATTGATATTATTCAGATCATTTCTATAGTTGAGTTTTCATTTACGCTGAATTATTATGTCGTGCGATTCGGCATGGTCTGATTTTTGATTATCTTGTTGATTTATTTGTGGTAGATTTATTTTTTAATGAAAAATCATTGGTGGTTATTGTATATTATTTTGATACAATTTTTTATACGATAGTTTATTTGTACTGTGAGGGGTAGAATTGGATTATAAGTGTTGTTTGGAAAGTTGATTTTGTTTGTTGTACCTTGTGTATCAGGGTTCATTGAAATTTATTATTTATTTTTATTTCCCGATTTTAAAGGAGTTAATGATTTATGTTAGTTACTGTTTCATCAGTATTGATAATGGATTGTTGGTAGTGAAATGCTACTCGTCTTTAGTGGTTTCTGGTTTTTCAAGAAATGAATTTAATTCATGCATCTTATTTAATGTCTATTTTTTTATTATTTGTTTTTATTTGATGTTAAGATTAAGGGGGATTAGCTCTTTATTTTATTGTTATAATTGTTGTTAAGTATTATTAGTTTTGTGGATTTTATAGTGATTTTCGGTTTGATTATGTTAAAATTTTACTTGGTTTTGTTTATAAAATTTGATTGAATTTAATTGGTTTATTGGAATATTTTCTTTACCTTGGTCTGTAAAGTAATTATTGTGGAATTAGTAAATTTTTTTATTGTTCTGTTAATTAATTGGTGTTAATTTCTTTTTAGGAATTAGGCAAAAATTTATGTCCGCCTGTTTAACAAAAACATCTTTTCTTGTTAGTTTTTGAAGTATGGCCTGCCCACTGACATTTAGGTTGAAGGGCCGCGGTATTTTGACCGAAGGGCCGCGGTATTTTGACCGTGCAAAGGTAGCATAATCATTAGTTCTTTAATTGTGATCTGGTATGAATGGCTTGACGAGACATGAGCTGTCTTTAGGGTATTGTTTATTGAACTTGGTTTTTGAGTTAAAATTCTTAAATGTTTTTATGGGACGAGAAGACCCTATAGAGTTTAACATTTGTTCCTTGTTTATATTTAAAGTAGTTTGTTTTAATTGTTTGACGGGTGCACGTGTTTTGTTGGGGTGATGGGAGGAATTTATTTAACTCCTCTTTGGTTTATTATATATTTATTTATATTGGTTTTGATCCATTTATTTTGATTATAAGATTAAATTACCTTAGGGATAACAGCGTTATCCTCCTTGAGAGTTCTTATTGGCAGGGGGGTTTGCGACCTCGATGTTGGATTAAGGTGAATTTTTGGTGCAGGAGCTGAAATTGATTAGGTCTGTTCGACCTTTAAAATCTTACATGATCTGAGTTCAGACCGGCGTGAGCCAGGTTGGTTTCTATCTATAATGATGTTTTATACCTTAGTACGAGAGGACCGGGTATTTGGAATAATTTTGTTTAATGTGTGGTTGATGTTAATTTGTTTACTATTTTGGCAGATAAGTGCATTGGATTTAGAATCTATTCATGTAAATTAATATTTTACAAGTAGTATATGTTGAGCCTTTTTTTTCTTGTCATTATTTTTTTGTTATTGATAATTTTTGTTATGGTTGGGGTTGCATTCCTTACTTTGTTAGAGCGGAAGGTTTTAGGGTATATTCATATTCGTAAGGGTCCCAATAGGGTTGGATTTGTTGGTATTCTTCAGCCCTTTAGAGATGCTATTAAGTTATTTTCTAGGGAGCAGTACTTTCCTTTGGTCTCTAATTATTTGGTTTATTATTTTTCTCCTATTTTTGGATTTTTCCTTTCTTTGTTAGTTTGATTGTTAATTCCTTATTTGAGTGGGTTTATTTCTTTTGAGCTGGGTTTGTTATTTTTTTTGGCTTGCACTAGACTTGGCGTTTATACTGTTATAATTGCTGGTTGGTCTTCTAATTCTGGTTATTCTTTGTTGGGCGGACTTCGTGCATTGGCTCAGACTATTTCTTACGAGGTTAGATTAGCTTTTATTTTGCTTTCTTTTGTTATTTTGGTTTGTAGATATAATTTGATTTATTTTTATTTTTTTCAGGTTTATTTGTGGTTGGCTTTTTTTTCTCTTCCGTTGTCCTTTGTTTGGTTTATTTCTTGTTTAGCTGAGACCAATCGCACTCCCTTTGATTTTGCTGAGGGCGAGTCTGAGCTTGTTTCTGGATTTAATGTTGAATATGGTGGCGGAGGGTTTGCATTGATTTTTTTGGCGGAGTATGCTAGTATCCTTTTTATGAGTTTACTTTTTTGCATTATTTTTTTAGGGGGTGATATTTATTCATTCCTTTTTTATGTTAGGCTTACTTTTATTTCTTTTTTGTTTGTTTGGGTTCGTGGTACTTTGCCTCGGTTTCGCTATGATAAGTTGATGTACTTAGCTTGAAGGAGATTTTTACCTCTTTCATTAAATTATCTTTTGTTTTTTGTTGGTATTAAGTGTTTTATTTTTTCTTTGTTGTAGTGTATTAATTTAGGTAGATAAGTTAATAGAAGATTTGAACTTCTTTCATAATGTTTTCAAGACATTAGGCTTGTTCGTGTAGCTTTTTAACTATTCTGTTATTTTGTCTCATAGCTTTATTGTTATTGGGTTTGCTATGAAGTAAATGAAGTATAGGGTTGTTAGGATTTGTCCTGTTAGTACGTATGGATCTTCTACTGGCCGGGCCCCGATTCATGTTAGGAGGATTACTGTGTTTGTTATTGTCCAGAATATTACCTGATTGATTGGGTAGAATTGTATTCCTCGGAATTTTGATTTATTTGTTGGTAGGATGAACAGGATTGCGATTGATATTACTAGGGCAATTACCCCCCCTAGCTTGTTAGGAATTGATCGTAGGATTGCGTATGCGAATAGGAAGTACCACTCTGGCTGGATGTGTACCGGTGTTACTAGTGGGTTTGCCGGGATGAAGTTGTCTGGATCTCTTAGGATATATGGTTCCTTTAGGGCCAGCACTGTTAGGAATATTAGGGTGATGGCAAATCCTAGGATGTCCTTTACTGTGAAGTATGGGTGGAATGGGATTTTGTCTGTATTTTTATTTAATCCTAGCGGATTGTTTGATCCTGTTTGGTGCAAGAATAATAAGTGGATGAGTACTATTGCTGCAATTACAAAGGGTATTAGGAAGTGTAAGGCGAAAAATCGTACGAGGGTGGCGTTGTCTACCGCGAATCCTCCTCATACCCATTCTACGATTTCCTTTCCTATGTATGGGATTGCTGATAGTAGGTTTGTAATTACGGTTGCACCCCAGAATGATATTTGTCCTCATGGTAGGACGTATCCTATGAATGCGGTTGCTATGGTTAGGAATAGGATTGCCACCCCCACCGATCACGTGTGTATGAAGTTGTATGACCCGTAGTATATGTTTCGCCCGGTGTGTAAGTAAATACAGATAAAGAATATTGATGCCCCGTTTGCGTGGAGTGTTCGCAGAAGTCACCCGTAGCTTACGTCTCGACAAATGTGTCTTACTCTGTTAAAGGCAATGTCGATGTTTGGGCAGTAGTGTATAGCTAGGAATAGTCCGGTAATGATTTGTGCTACTAGGCATATTCCTAGTAGAGATCCGAAGTTTCACCATCCTCTAATTGTTGATGGTGTTGGTAGGTCTACCAGTGCGTCGTTTGCAATTTTGAATAGAGGGTGTTTATTTCGTGTGGGTTTATTCATTATCTTGAATGTCGTAGTGGCCCTCTTGATACGTTGATGATGTTAACAACTACGATTAGTGTCAGCAGTATATATAGTACTAGTAGAGTTGTTATAATTCCTATTGTTTGGTTGTATATTACGGTGGTTGTGGTTGTGACTTCTCTTTCTATCATTGTTTCGTGTACACCTGTTTCTTTGCTGTTGGTTGAGGTGGGCATGATGTATATTAGGGCCGGCAGTATCAGTAGACTGATTATTATTATCTTGTTTGATGGTGAAAACATTTCATTGGATGCCAGTCTTGTTATGTATATAAATAGTACTAATATTCCCCCAATTATAATTATAAATAGGATGTATGAAAATCAGAATCTTCTGTACATTGTCCCGCTAATCAGGCATACTATTGTGGTTTGTATTAGTAGTATTAGCCCCATAGCTAATGGGTGTTTTATTTGTGTAAATATTAGTCCTGTTAGTGTGCTTAGGGATATGAGTAGTTTTATTATGTCAGGGGGTATTTTATTTAAAATATTAGTTTTGGGGACTAGTGAAATGGTGATTTAAACCTTTCCCCTGAAGTTTTAAAAGGTCAGTCCTTATTTTTGATTTACAAGACCAATATTTTTATTAAATTATTAAAACTTAATGCCAATGTGATTGTATTTATTTGTTGTTTATTTTTGTGGTATTTGGGCTTTTTCTTCGAGTCGTAAGCACTTGCTTATCACTTTGTTGAGATTGGAGTTTGTTGTGTTAGTTCTTTATTTTTCTATTTATTATTATTTGTGTAATGTTGATTATAGTTTATTTTTTGTTGTTTATTTTTTGGTTTTTTCTGTATGTGAGGGCTCATTGGGCTTGTCCATTTTGGTTTCTATAATTCGTAGTCATGGTAATGACTACTTTCAGTCTTACAGTGTTCTTCAATGTTAAAGTTTCTTTGTTTTTTGGTTTTTTTGACCCCTCTTTGTATTTTTCCCGGGCTTTGATGGTTAATTTGTTCTTTGTTGTTTTTTATTTCTTTTGTTTATATGTTTTCATTTCCTTATTTTTTTTGTTGAGGAGGGTTGGGTTATATTTTTGGTTGTGATTTGATTTCATATGGTCTTATTCTCCTAAGTTTATGAATTTGTGTTCTTATGGTTTTGGCTAGAGAATCTATTTTCCGTTCGGGTTATTTTTCTGGATTTTTCCTTTTTGTTGTTATCGCTCTTACTCTTATGTTGTACTGTACTTTTAGAAGAATCGGTTTGCTTTCTTTTTACGTTTTTTTTGAAGGTAGCTTAATCCCTACTTTTTTTTTGATTTTGGGCTGGGGATATCAGCCCGAGCGAGTTCAGGCTGGTATTTATTTATTGTTTTATACTCTGTTGGCCTCCCTCCCGCTGTTGGTTGGTATTTTGTTTGTTTATAATTCTTTGGGGTCTTTATGTTTGTTTATGTTGTGTGGTAATGGCTCTTTGGTTAGTGTTTTGTTTTATGTTTGTATAGTGTTTGCCTTTTTAGTTAGGATGCCTATATTTATGGTTCATTTGTGACTTCCTAGGGCTCACGTTGAGGCTCCTGTTTCTGGTTCTATAATTTTGGCTGGTGTTTTGTTGAAGTTGGGGGGGTACGGGCTTCTTCGGGTATTTCCTGTTTTATTTAAATTTGGGTTTAAGTTTGGAGTTGTTTGGATTTCTTTAAGATTGGTCGGTGGCCTTTTTGTTAGTTTGTTTTGTATGCGGCAGACTGATTTGAAGTCATTAATTGCCTATTCTTCTGTGGCTCACATAAGCATAGTTATTGGTGGTATTATGACTTTAAGTTATTGGGGGGTTTGCAGTTCTTTTGCTTTGATGGTGGCTCATGGGCTGTGTTCTTCTGGTCTTTTTTGTCTTTCTAATATTACTTATGAGCGGTTTGGCAGACGGAGTCTTTTGGTCAATAGGGGTTTAATTAATTTGATACCTAGAATGGCTATGTGATGATTTTTGTTAAGAGCTTGTAATATGGCTGCTCCCCCCTCCCTCAACCTTCTTGGTGAGATTGGTTTATTGAGTAGATTGGTTTCTTGGTCTTGGTGTCTTATGTTTGTTTTGGTCTTTTTATCTTTTTTTAGAGCTGCGTATACTCTTTATTTGTACTCTTATAGCCAACATGGCTCTGTTTATTCTGGCTTGTACTCTTGTTCTTTAGGATATGTTCGGGAGTTCTTATTGTTGTTTTTGCATTGACTTCCATTGAACTTAGTTATTTTAAGGGCGGATATTGCTGTTTTTTGGGTGTAAGGCTTATCTAAATAGTTTAAATTGGAAAATGTTGGTTTGTGGTGCCGACGATGCAGTTGTGCTTTAGGTTTATTATGTCTATTTGTTTTGTTAGATTTGTATTTTTGTTTCTTTGGGGCTTATTTTGTTGCTTTTTCGGTATATTTTTTATTATAAATGATTTGGTTTATTTTGTTGATTGGAATATTATTTCATTGAACGGTAGATCCGTTATTATGACCTTTTTATTTGATTGGATGTCTCTGTTGTTTATGGGATTTGTTTTTATTATTTCTTCTTTGGTTATTCTTTATAGAGATGATTATATATTTGGTGATTTGAATATTGTTCGTTTTATTTTGTTGGTTTTAATATTTGTTGTTTCTATGATGTTCTTGATTGTTAGTCCCAATATTATTAGAATTTTATTGGGCTGGGATGGCCTAGGGTTGGTTTCTTATTTGCTAGTAATTTATTATCAGAATGTGAGGTCTTACGGTGCCGGCATGTTGACTGTGTTATCTAATCGTATTGGTGATGTTGCCTTATTGATGGTCATTGCTTGGATAATTAATTTTGGTAGTTGGAATTTTATTTATTATTTAGAGATTATGGCAGGCTCTGTTGAAATAGAGTTAATTTCTCTTTTAGTTGTGTTGGCTGCCATGACTAGGAGTGCCCAAGTTCCTTTTTCTTCTTGATTGCCTGCGGCAATGGCAGCCCCTACTCCTGTTTCTGCTTTGGTACACTCTTCTACCTTAGTTACTGCTGGTGTTTATTTATTGATTCGTTTTAGTCCCTCTTTTGGGTATTGATTGAATACTATTTTGTTGCTGGTTTCTGGGCTGACCATGTTTATGGCGGGCCTAGGGGCTAACTTTGAGTTTGATTTAAGGAGGATCATTGCTTTATCTACTTTGAGACAACTGGGCCTTATGATTATAACTATCTCTGTTGGTCTTTCCGGTTTGGCATTTTTTCATTTATTAACTCACGCATTATTTAAAGCCCTGTTGTTTATGTGTGCTGGTGGAGTAATTCACTCTATGGGGGACTCTCAGGACATTCGGTTTATGGGTGGACTGTCTGTTTATATGCCGTTTACTTCTGCGAGTTTGATGGTTTCTAATTTTGCTCTTTGTGGTATGCCATTCTTGGCAGGGTTTTATTCTAGGGATTTTATTCTGGAGATGTTTTCTATGAGATATGTGAATGTGTTTGGGTTTTTGTTGTTGTTTGTCTCTACGGGGCTTACGGTATGTTATTCTTTCCGTTTATTTTATTTTGTTATGTGTGGTGATTTTAATTTTGTTCCTTCTTATTTTATAGCTGAGACTAGTTATAACATAGTGTTTGGTATGATTGGCTTGTTGATTATGTCTATTTTTGGCGGAGGGTCTCTCATATGATTAATTTGCCCCACTCCTTCTGTAATTTGTTTACCTTACTATTTAAGGTTTCTTACTTTGTTCGTGGTGTTTTTGGGAGGTTGATTTGGCTATGAGATGGCTGGGTTTGCCCTTGGCGATAAGTTGTTTTCTGTGCGTTTGTATGGTATTTCTTCATTTAGTGGTTCTATGTGATTTATGCCCTTTTTTTCTACCTACGGCGTTTCCTTTGGCCCCCTGGCGGTAGGTTACAGGGCAACCAGGGTCTTTGATTCGGGTTGGATGGAATATTTTGGCGGGCAGGGTTTGTATTGGGTTCTCTTTAATTTGGGCAGGGTTAATCAGTGGTTTCAATATAACAGTTTGAAGGTGTTTTTAGGATTTTTTGTTATATGAGTGGTTATTTTGTTGTTTATTCTTATTTATTGCTCGAATAGCTTATAGGTTAGAGCGCGACACTGAAGATGTCGATGAGGTATTTATTTCCTTTGAGCACAGTATTTATAAAAGTTTTCTTTGTCTTTACAGTGAAAGTGTAATGTTTGTATCTAAACTATATAAATAGAAGTGTAAACGGAATTTAACCGCTATAGTGATAAGTTAGCAGCATTCACTTTTTCTACCACTTCCTTAACTGGAATTCTAATTCAATTTTATTATTAACAATAATATACCTCTTTTTGGTTTCAGTTAAGATAAAAGTGAGGATAAGGTACTTTTATCTAAGATCAGGTCGAAACTGATTGCAAGAGTTGCTTCTCACTTTGAATTAGATGAGGCTAACTGCCCAAGCAGTACTTTTTGAATGCAACTCAAATGTTATTGTTAACTATAGTCCCGTTAATTTTTTCACTCAAGAGAACCTTGGTTTCATTCGTGGTATAGTCCAATAATTAGGATTAACAGGAAGGCTGAGCTGATGATTATTCATGATTTTATGTTGGATGTAGATAAAGTTACTGGTATTGGTAGAAGCAGTGCAATTTCTACGTCGAAGATTATGAAGATCACGGCGATTAAAAAAAATCGAGATGAGAAGGGGAGTCGTGCGGAGTTTTTTGGGTCGAACCCGCACTCAAACGGGGATCTTTTCTCTCGGTCTTCATTAATTTTCTTTGAGATTAATGTTGCAATTATTATAATTGCTGATGATAATAGAATGGTTATTACTGCCGCTGTCGTAATTATTATTATTATTTATCTTGTTTTCACAAATTTCTTGATTGGAAGTCAAGTATACTTTCCTTGTATTAGATAAATGTTATTTTATCTTCCTCATCAGTAGATTGAGATGTATAGGAATAATCAAACTACATCTACAAAGTGCCAGTATCATGCTGCAGCTTCGAAGCCAAAATGATGGTTTGATGAGAAGTGCAAAGTTACGTGTCGCAGTAGACAAGTGGTTAGGAATGTTGTTCCGATAATTACGTGTAGCCCGTGGAATCCAGTTGCTACAAAAAATGTTGATCCGTATGCTGAGTCTGCAATTGTGAATGGGGCTTCAAGATATTCATATGCTTGTAATGCGGTAAAGTAAAGGCCTAGTAATACGGTAAAGAATAATCCTTGGGTTGATTGTGTGGCGTTATTTTCTAAAAGCCCATGGTGAGCTCATGTTACTGTCACTCCTGAGGCAAGTAGAATTGCTGTGTTTAGTAAAGGTACTTGTATGGGGTTGAATGGTTGAATACCCGTTGGGGGTCACGTAGACCCTAATTCGATCGTTGGAGATAGGCTCGAATGAAAGAATGCTCAGAAGAAGGACACGAAGAATAAGACTTCTGAGACAATAAATAAGATTATTCCTCACCGCAATCCCGTTGTTACTACTTTGGTATGTAATCCTTGATATGTGCCCTCTCGGGTAACATCTCGTCATCATTGAATTATAGTTAGTACAGTGATGATCGCTCCGATTCCTAACAAGCTATCGTCGTATTGGTGGAATCATTTGATTAGGCCTATTAAGGTAACTATTGCTCCGATAGCCCCCGTCAGTGGTCATGGTCTCTTATTTACTATGTGGAATGAGTGATTTTCATGTATTGACATTAATTGACTTCTCTAGAATATAAGGTTCTTAGAATTGCAAATACATATGATTGGATGATGGCCACTGCTGCTTCTAGAATTAATAAGAGGATTTGTGCAATAATTAGTATGGTTAATAAAGTTCTTCTTATTGATGGTCCGTTGCTTCCTAGGAGGGTTAAAAGTAGGTGGCCTGCAATTATGTTTGCAGCTAAGCGTACTGCTAGTGTTCCTGGTCGGATTAGGTTTCTAATTGTTTCGATGATTACTATAAATGGCATTAGTATGGCTGGTGTACCTTGGGGTACTAGATGTTCAAACATGTGGTTAGTGTTTTTGATTCATCCGAATAGCATAAATCTTATTCATAGGGGAAGGGCTAAGGTTAGTGTGAGTGCGAGGTGTCTTGTTCTGGTGAAGATGTATGGGAATAGCCCCAGGAAGTTGTTTATTAAAATTATTAGGAATAATGATGCTAGGATAAATGAGTTTCCTTTATTTTCATTTCCCCTTCTTAGGATTGTTTTTATTTCTTGATGTAATTTGTTTATTAGTAGTCTCACTATTATTCTGTTTCGTGATGGGATCAATCAGATTCTTGTTGGGACCAGCAAGACTCCTATTATTGTTCTTGTTCAGTTTAGTGGGATGTTACTAATTTCTGTTGTTGGATCAAAGATTGAGAATAGGTTTCTTATCATTTTCAGTTTATTTTGTTGGTGTTAATGACTTTCTTTCCTTCAATTTGGGTTTGTGGTGATTGGGCGAAATAGTTTATAATGTTGAATATTAGGAATGTTGCTAAAAATATAATGTATAGTATTGTTCATTCTATGGGTATTATTTGAGGTATAAAAGGATATCTTTTAGATTATTTCAGTTTGACATTCTGATGTTATTCAATTAACTAATCCTTTGTCATCAGAGATATTTGCTAGGATACCATAAACTGGTTTAAGAGACCATTACTTGCTTTCAGTCATCTGATGATTCTCTTATCTTTGATACTCAGTTAATAAATTGATTTGTTGATACACTTTCAATCACAATGGGCATGAATCTGTGATTTGCTCCGCAAATTTCTGAGCATTGCCCATAAAGGAGTCCAGGGCGGTTAATTGAAAATCTTGTTTGGTTGAGTCGGCCTGGCGTGGCGTCAGTCTTCACCCCAAGGCTTGGGACTGCTCATGAGTGTAGAACATCTGCTGCTGTCACGATTATTCGGACTGGTGAGTTTATTGGTAGTACCACACGGTTGTCTGCATCTAATAGGCGGAATGTATCAATTAGTTGATCTTCTTGCTGTACTATGTATGAGTCGAATTCAAGTTTTGTGAAGTCTGAATATTCGTAGCTTCAGTACCACTGGTGTCCAACAGTTTTTAGTGTTACCACTGGGTTATGGATTTCGTCTATTAGGTATAGTAGGCGAAGGGAGGGGATTGCAATGAATACTAGGATGATTGCGGGTGCGATTGTTCAAACGGTTTCAATTATTTGCCCCTCTAGAATGAATCGTCTAGTTTGCTTGTTCTGGACGATTCTGATTATTGTATAGAATACTGTTGTGATGATTATTAATATAATTATTAGTGCATGGTCGTGGAAGTAGATTAGTTGTTCTATAACGGGGGAAGCACTGTCTTGTAGAGTCAGGTTTAATCATGTTGCCATTGGTTTCTAATGAAAGTTTTAAAACTTTATTTGTGGAGCTTAAATCCAATGCACTTATCTGCCACGTTAGATATTAGTTAGCTAGTGAAATAGTTGGTAGTTCTGAGTAGCTATGTTCTGCTGGCGGGAAGTTTTGTAGTCATTCTACTGAGTTTCTTGTATGAGTAGGGAATAGAATTAGCCGGTTTGATGAGATTCTTTCTCATATGATGAACAGGAATATCATCACACTTACAAATGAGATTGTGGATCCCATTGATGAGATGATGTTTCATGTGGTGTAGGCGTCTGGATAGTCAGAGTATCGTCGCGGCATGCCAGCTAGTCCCAAGAAATGTTGTGGAAAAAATGTTAGATTTACCCCTACAAATATAACGGTAAATTGGGCCTTTAGTCACTTTGGGTTTATAGTTAGGCCGGTGAATAGGGGGAATCATTGCACGAAACCCCCCATGATTGCAAATACTGCCCCCATAGATAGGACGTAGTGGAAGTGTGCTACAACATAATAGGTGTCGTGTAGCACGATATCAATTGATGAGTTTGCTAGGACTACACCAGTGAGGCCCCCCATTGTGAATAGGAAAACGAATCCTAGGGCCCATAAGCAGGCTGCACTGTATGTTATTCGGGTTCCGTACATAGTTGCGAGCCAACTGAAAATTTTGATCCCCGTTGGTACTGCAATAATTATAGTTGCTGATGTAAAATATGCTCGTGTATCAACATCTATCCCTACTGTGAATATGTGGTGTGCTCACACTACAAAGCCTAGTAATCCAATTGCTAGTATGGCAAAAATTATTCCTAAGTTTCCAAATGCTTCCTTCTTCCCTCTTTCATGGCAAATAATATGGGAGACTATGCCGAATCCGGGTAGAATGAGGATATAAACTTCAGGGTGCCCAAAGAATCAGAATAGGTGTTGGTATAGGATTGGGTCCCCTCCTCCTGCAGGATCAAAGAACGAGGTGTTTAGGTTGCGGTCTGTTAGTAGTATTGTGATTGCCCCTGCCAGAACTGGGAGGGACAGGAGTAGTAGCAAAGCAGTGATGGCGATTGATCATACAAATAGTGGGATTCGCTCAGGTTTCATGCTTTTTGGCTTTATGTTAATTGTTGTTGTAATAAAGTTTACTGCTCCTAGGATAGAGGATACTCCCGCCAAGTGTAGTGAGAAGATGGCCAGGTCTACAGATGCTCCGGCATGAGCAATGCCTCTTGCAAGGGGTGGGTAAACAGTTCATCCTGTTCCTACTCCGCTTTCTACCGTTCTGCTAGTAAGTAATAGGGTTAATGAGGGGGGTAGCAATCAGAAACTTATGTTGTTTATTCGGGGAAAGGCCATGTCTGGTGCCCCTAGCATTAGTGGTACCAGTCAATTCCCAAATCCGCCGATTATGATTGGCATAACTATAAAGAAGATTATAACGAAGGCATGGGCTGTGACGATGACGTTGTAGATTTGATCATCTCCAATTAAAGACCCTGGTTGCCCCAGTTCTGTTCGAATAAGTATTCTTAGGGAGGTTCCGACTATCCCTGATCAGGCTCCGAATACAAAGTATAGTGTTCCAATGTCCTTGTGATTAGTTGAGAAAAATCATCGGGTGAAGATTAGCGGGATGGCTGAGAGAAAGTAGGTGATAGGCTGTAAATCTATTTAGGAGCGTTATGTTGCTCTTCCGCTACCATGAAGCCTTGTATTCATTTTGTGATTATAGAATGCAATTCTATAGGGGTGAGTTCAATGACTTACCAAGGCCTAAAGGAAGACCCTTTATTTATAGCTTTGAAGGTTATTAGTTTGATGATTAACTTAAGGCCTTGTGTTTTAGTTGATGTTGGTGATGATTGTGCAGGCGGTCAGCCCTGTTAGGGAGATTGACGACAGAATTAGAGTTCAAGTGTTTTTAGCTGGTTTGGTTTTGTGGGGCTTTAAGTTTCATTTTGGTTCCGTGTTTAATATTAAAAATCTCGAGTAAGAGATTTTTAGGTAGTAGTATAGGGTGATTAGTGATGTTACAACAACGATTGTTGCTAGTGGGGTCAGGTTGTTTACGATTATAGCTTGAATGACAATTCATTTTGGTAGGAACCCCAGGAAGGGGGGCAATCCCCCCAGAGATAGTAGGGATGTAAATATTATGAATTTGATTAGTGTGATTTCTTTATTTGTTACTATGGTTTGGTTGATGAAGGACACTCCGGATAGGCTAATGGCCGACACTACTGTGAGTGTCAGGGTTGAGTAGATTGCAAAGTATACTATTCATAGGTTTTCTCTTGTGGTTAATGCAATTAGTATTCATCCAGTGTGGTTAATGGAGGAGTAGGTTAGGATTTTTCGCATCGAGGTTTGGTTTAACCCGCCGATTGATCCCACAACTGTCGAGGCTAGAATAATTCTTAGTGTGAAGGCATTGATTTCAATCAGGTATGATATTAATATCAATGGGGCGGCTTTTTGCACTGTTATTAATAGTGCACAGTTTTCTCATCTTAATCCCTCTATTACTCCTGGGAATCATCAGTGGAAGGGTGCAGCTCCACTTTTTAACAGGAGGGGGGTACAGATGATTATTGGTGTATATGGGCTTCTATCAAATGTAAATAGGTCTTCCGTTAACGTCTTTATTACTACCATGAATAGGAGTGTTGCCGAGGCTAACACCTGTACAATAAAATACTTTAGTGAGGCTTCCGTATTGTACATATTTTTGACGTTGGATATTAGGGGAATAAATGATATTAGATTGATCTCCAATCCTATCCATGCTCCTAATCATGAATTGGATGACACAGATACTAATATGCCCCCTACTAAGGTTGTTAGTAGGAGGACTTTTGTTGAGTTACTGGGCATTAGAGAAGAGAGTGTTATACTCTATTTATGGGGTATGAACCCATTAGCTTATTTAGCTTACTTTTCTATGTTGAAATTCATTTTTTACATCTTGGTGTATGGTGCACGGTAGCTTTTGATGCTATATGGTGATAGTTTGATTCTGTTAGATGTAATGAAGGTAGGTTTAGCTACATGTTTTATCCTATCACGATAGTCCTTTAATCAGGCTCATCATT